TGTGGATGTTCCGAGGCATGATTCTCGAATCCGATTGAATCTAAGATGAATCAAGAGTTAGTTTACGTTATGGAAGAAAGACATGTATATGTGATAGTAGATATTGACTAGTTATATATGAACTAAAGATATATCTAATTTGCCCTACTATGAATTTAGATGGGGATTCCAATAGAAGTCCTTACGTCTCGTCGGTGACTGTGAGTTGAATGAATAAACGGATGAAACCAAGAAAAAGATCGAAGAATTCAAGGAGTGGTTCAGAATAAAGAAATGGACGAATGAAACTTGTATAGATTCAATTCACAAAGACTTTGTTGATAGAAATTAAAAAAGATATATTCAAAGTAGTTTTGATGATTTAATAATATTATTACTTCAATTCGAAGTTTGTAGTTACTTTGACTAGATGAATTGTAGTGATGGAATAATTAAGTCATAATTCATTGATTGATTGATTGTATCATTAACTATTTTTATTTATTTTTTTTTTGGGGGGGGGTACGAGGAACTTATCATGAATCCACTGATTTCTGCCGCTTCCGTTATTGCTGCTGGATTGGCTGTAGGGCTTGCTTCTATTGGACCTGGAGTTGGTCAAGGAACTGCTGCGGGCCAAGCTGTAGAAGGTATCGCGAGACAGCCCGAGGCAGAGGGAAAAATACGAGGTACTTTATTGCTTAGTCTAGCCTTTATGGAAGCTTTAACTATTTATGGCTTGGTTGTAGCATTAGCACTTTTATTTGCGAATCCTTTTGTTTAATTGTTAAAATATGAAAAATATGCATTTTTCCTATTTTATTGCCTTGGACTTGTCATTTGCTTTTTAGAATTATAGCAATATTTCATTCCTATAATTACTTATTCGTTGAGAAAATAACCGACGGGAGGGGCTGATTTGCGGATGAGGAATTAGCATACTGACTCGCTTTCATCCTTCCCGCTCGTAGTTCAAGGGAAACCTCCTTTTTAGGAAGGTTTTCAACAAGGGAGCTAATTCACTATTTCTAAATCGAATCCATTTTTGACTCGATTTCAAAATAGGAAAATAGCTATAAAAAAAACAAAGAAAAGGGGGCGAAGTGATACAAAAAGAACTCTGCTTGATTTTGGAGTCTATCTATAAGAGGAGATCATATGAAAAATGTAACCGATTCTTTCGTTTCTTTGGGTCACTGGCCATCTGCCGGGAGTTTCGGGTTTAATACCGATATTTTAGCAACAAATCCAATAAATCTAAGTGTAGTGCTTGGGGTATTGATCTTTTTTGGAAAGGGAGTGTGTGCGAGTTGTTTATTTCAAGAATAGGCTGGATCCAATCAGCTGTACTTGTTCCGTTATAACTCGGAAAGAAGGGTGCATGATCCCGCGAATTACTTTTGAATAAATTCACAAATCATATGTAAGAACCATAGCATTTCGTGATTCATTGGTAAATCTACTTTGATTCTCTCTTGACCAATAATGTGGGACCATTAACATGGTTAAAGCTAAATCGTTTGAAGTCCAGACGCAGCACGGTACTCTTTCTACCACTATGTTAATATAGAGATGGTTTCAAAATGAATATTTTATCGATATAGAACACTCATATCAATAAAATGATTTGAACCACTTATTATAAAAATGGGTATTTCATCCCCCTTTTATCTATTGCTGAATCGACGACCTATGTATTGTGTCTAAAGTGTATAAATAAAGTAAGAAAAACTTTTTGGATTCAAAAAAAAAGAAACAACTTTGCTGACAATTACATATTTTTGTTTGGTCAGAAGAGTCCTCAGAGTCCTCCGAATATTTTGATCTTGGATTAGTGATTAGTTTCGATATTTTTCTTTTTTTGAATAGGAAGAGAGAATAGAATAGAGGATAGGCTCATGACATTCAAAAAAAGATATGGGAATTTGCCATAAGTAATTGAAGGAGTTGGGCGTGAGAGCCAAATGAATCGAAAGGTTCATGTTTGGTTCGGGAAGGGATTATGGAAGTTTTGAAATGAATGGAAAGAGAATCTACTTTCATTAAGTGATTTATTAGATAATCGAAAACAGAGGATTCTGAATGCTATTCGAAATTCAGAAGAACTGCGTGGGGGGGCCATTGAACGGTTAGAAAAAGCCCGGGCTCACTTACGGAAAGTGGAAATGGAAGCAGATCAGTATCGAGTGAATGGATACTCTGAGATAGAACGAGAAAGGTTGATTTTGATTAATTCAACTTATAAGACTTTGGAACAACTAGAAAATGACAACAACGAAACTATTCATTTTGAACAACAAAGGGCAATTAATCAAGTCCGACAACGGGTTTTCCAACAAGCCTTACAAGGAGCTCTAGGAACTTTGAATAGTTGTTTGAACAACGAGTTGCATTTACGTACCATCAGTGCCAATATTGACATATTGGGGGCGATGAACGAAATAACCGATTAGTCCTTCTACTGTAGGTATTATTTTTATTTATTTTTTTTGAAAAAAAAAAATTAAGAAATACTCATGGT